GCTTTTTTCGATTCGCCGACAAAGGCAACCAAACTTCCTGGCCTTTCCGTTTTGAGGCTATGTGGCTTAAGCACCATGATTTAAATCAAGTTGTGACTGCCAGCTGGAATTATAATCATCTGAACTTCTCAGAGAAATTAGAGCTCTTGGCTTGTAAGCTCAGGGATTGGAATGCCCAGGTCTTTGGGCACTTGCAGCAACGAAAGAAAAAAGTGTTGGCTAGACTTAATGGTGTGCAGCGGGCTCTTTGTAATAAAGCTAACCCCTTTTTAGTGAATCTTGAGAGGGATCTGCAAGATGAATTCTGCCAAATCATGGATCAAGAAGAGTTATTGTGGATGCAAAAATCTAGAGTTAATTGGCGGGATAAGAATTCTAAATTCTTTCATATGACTACTTTGTTTGGTTAGAAGAAGAAGGAATAAACTGGTGGGGTTGAGCAATGAGGTGGGTGAATGGATCACTGATAAGGAGGAGTTTAAAGCTGTGGCTGTGAAGTATTTGAAAGATTTGTTTGATAGGAGTGATGCGGGATTCTGATTTGCCTAATCTTTTCCCAGCTTTAGATCCCAGGTTGTATGCTGACCTGGGTAGAAGTGTGAGTGACCAGGAAATTAAGGATAGTCTCTTTGCTATTGGCCCTTACAAAGCTCCTGGTCCGGACGGTTTCTCTGCTTGCTTTTATCAGGGATGTCTGTGCTGCTGATATGTATTCCCTTGTTAGGGGAATTTTCCGATCCTGTGAAGTGCCTGCTGTCCTCAATAGAACTCTAATAACTTTGGTTCCTAAAGTTGAGAACCCTTTGACTATGATGCAGCTGAGACCGATTAGCCTGTGTAATACTTTTTATAAGGTTCTCACTAAAATCTTGGTTGGCAGGTTAAGACCTCTAATGAAACACCTGGTTAGCCCCAACCAGGTCAGCTTTATCCCTGGTAGATTTTTTTCTGATAACATAACTTTGGCTCAGGAGCTCTTGAATAAATTCGGACTAAGGCTAAGAAAGGTTTTGTGGCTTGGAAGATTGACCTCTCCAAGGCCTATAATAGAGTTAGATGGGATTTTCTTGAAGGGGTGCTAAGGGAGATCATGTTGCCTGAGGCCACTATTAAGCTTATTATAAGCTGCGTTTCTGCGGTTCAATTTCAAGTTAATGTTAATGGAGAAACCACTGAGGCTTTCTCTCCTGGCTCTCCAAATGATTCTGTTTCTCTGGCCACTGCTTCCCTTTCGGTCGAGTCGACCGAGTAAACTTCTCAACAAGCCTTTATTCAACCAGGCTTTCAGGTGGTTTTTGCTTTAATGTATCATTGATTTACTACTTCTGGCGAACTAGACCACTTAATTCCACTTATTGACCAACCGGGATTTCCTCTTTCTACGTGAATGACGGGAGTCACTAAGCCCTCCTCCCTTTCCCAAACATGGACAACTTCGGCTATCCGACCCCTGTTCTCAACGAAGATCACAAAGATCACAGAGGAGGAGAGCTCACTTCATTTTTTAACTCATTTAACAAGAATATAAAATCCGTCATAATAGAATAAAAGGAACGCTTTAGTCGTAAGACACCATGAGCAGCAGGTAACGTCAGTTGGCGGGGCTCGACTTATAAAGAAGAGGAAAAGGAAACGAAGTAGTCGGACTAATAATATGGGCTAGATAGTTCAATCCTAAGAATGATGGAAAAGTAGGAGCTTAGTTAGCGACTAGAAAGGCTTAGGCATCCCGAACAACAAGCATAAACGCCTACTCAGTAATTCCATAGAACAACAGAACAAACAAACGCACAAACCAACTTAAATAAGACCCTCGTAGAAAGAACAGGAAAAGGAGACAGACATTTTTATCAAACAAATACAGGAGGAGCAAGACTTCTTTACCACGTCACACGATAGTAGTTGCATTATGATCAAGCCCGGGATCTTCTTCAAAGTAGGAAAGTGGAATATCGGCCAAGAAGAGAAGGAGACCCCATAAATCTCTTGCCAGTCGAGTTACTCCGTACCTTTCGTATCTTTCATCCGAGAACGACAGCGGGAAAGAAGGACTAAACAAACCAAGGGTGAGAATCAAGATAGGGCTTCCATAACTAAAGCAGAAGCGGAGCCCGCCGGAGCATAGAAGGACTTCAAAGAACAGACGCTACACTACCACTAATAAAGAGGTGACCGGCTACGAAATACCTTTACTTCACCCTTAGGGCGGAGCTTGAGAACAATTGGCTTCTTGTAAAAGGTAGTTAAACGGGATTAGATTAATCACAAACAAACAAAAAAAAATCCCTCGGTTTTGAAGCTGAAAGAAAAGAGAATTACGAGAATAGGACGGACCGAGAGCTTCTCTTGCTCCAAGATGCCCCATATTTAATTTAATGTTATGATATTGGCACCCATATGCACGTACTATTTTGAAACTAAGCTCACCCACTGATCTGGAATCTCCCGAAGAGGGGTATAAAGGTAAAAAGAGTCGACGGACGTGGCCAAGGGTCTTTGCTTGCGAGAGGAACGACCCCTCTCTTTTGAGAGGTGGGTTTGCCGTTGCCTGCGGCTAAGTGACTAAGTGAGCGAACCCGCCCAGTCTTCTAATCAGTCCCTCGGAGTCATGCCAGCAAAGTAAACCAGGGTGTCCCAACCCCTTCTTATGTAACTGCTCTTCTTGTCGTTGCTATCGATTCATACGATTTGAATACGTCTTTTTCCCACATTAATAAGTACGCCTGTTTCCCTTAACACGCGAGTGCCGTTCTCCTATCTTTGATACTTCCTTAACGGTAGCTTTAAAGGACATGTAACGTGCGTAGCTTGTTCCACAATTAAACGGTTCTGAATTACATTACCTCACCTAATACCCGCTACTCAGAGTTGAAAGTAGCACAATCGGTCCATGAGAGCGAACTAACAACACGAGGTGGTTCACCTGCTCGTTAGAGGGGGTTCAGCTACTGACCGATAGGTCAGGGGTTTAGCTACTGGCTTGTTTAAGCCAGGGGAGAAGCGAAGAGAGCCTTTTAGAGCCCACAAGGTACAGGGGGGTAGAAAGACTCACTGAAGAGTTGAAACTAAGGATTGAAGGTAGCTAAATCGCCTGTATAACAGATCTACGAATAGCCAACGCCTCTAACAACGTATTTAACCGTAGGACCCTTCACATCTACATCTACTTATAAAAAGCACGTACACACAAGCAAGCTTGAATCCTGTTATCTTAACTGAGAATGCCGTTACTTATAGCCTTTTCACGGCAGCTACACATTGGTCGAGAGACTCACACGACAGTCGATACTCAGGATTTTTTTTAGCTAAATGGCCTGTAGACTAGAATAGTAAACCTCACCTTAATTTAACATCTGCTTGAACTCCCGATCTACTTTTAAACAAAAAAACTTCTGATTAGAAGATTAGTATATGAATTCCCTGGTTACTTTCTTTCCAAAGCCCCGCATGAGCAAGCCAAGCTACTCACTAAGACTGCCCAAGCTACTCATGCCAAGCAGCTAACTTCGAGACAACTAAGGGCAAACTTCGAGCTAGAACTAATGGATTAGCATTAATAGTAAGTTACCAGGGGGGGTTTCTTTCCTATGCTTGCTGGCTAAACAGAGCTGCCTTCCACACATTCACTGAAACCGGAGTATGCTACTCGCCTTAGGCAAAACCCAGAGTCTCTTGCTTTATTAACCCCATTCTCCTATCTTAAATAAGGCCTGAACGGGGGCATAAAAGCCTTGGAACGGAAGCCGCACCCGATTCAACTCACCATTATTAGGACCTCCTTGTCTGCCCATTACCCCACTTCCTTAATCCAAATAGACATAGGAGAAGCTGAGCTAACTAACCTAAGTACGTAGCTAAAGTTCTCAAACAAGAGTTACATTACCCTTATTCCTATTGAAGGAAAAGCCCCTTACAGGGAGTTCGGGTTAGCCCACTTGCCCCAGCACACTCTCAACTTGTAGATGCGAAAATCCCCCCTTCCCACAACAGAACAGAAAAACCAACAGAACACGAACACCAGCACGTATGAAAGCAGACCTAAGGAGCGGGCAACTATCCAATCTTCACTCAAATGGACTTATTTCCCTTCGTTAACTACTTCAAACGGTGTAGCTACCTCGGCTCCATGTTGGGACAAAGAGCAATAACCGTGCTTATCCTTCTAATAAAGAAACAAAAACTTGCCTAAGAAACCGATTCACTCATTACTCCTACTACTAGTATAGAAGAAGATCTATTAACGCGCATGGCTACCTATATAACAGGGGGCCTCTGACCTCTGTCTCACAACCGAAAATAGAACCTGTAGCTTCATGCCCCGACCTGAACTGAACTACTACTGGCTTAGCTGCCTAGCTACTAATAACTTGGAACCCGACATGCTAATATAGTAGAAAGAGTATAAGTAGGATTCCACTTAAGTAGGATTACACTTAGGGCACACTTATTAGCTACAGTTCCCATCTGTCTTGTAAAGAACTAGAACTCGAGCTGCCCGCAGTTACGGGACCGGACGTAGCAACTACAGTTACTCTTGCTCCGGAGCTTACCAATCCTTGCTTCAGCGGATTAAGGTAACCTTAGCTACTTACTTGTATTAGAGTAGGACAAGGACTTTACTCTATTACCTCCTATTTCATATCATACTTGGGAACTACTATCTGAATAGACGCCTTGGGTCAACTCCTAGCCCGAAACCCTCCTAACTCCTTACTGAGATTGAGGGGGGGTAAGGTGGGTTACTTGCTGGACGATAAGTACGGTAGCGAAGCCTAAGATTAGATGACTGATTAGATTACTAGTTTGGTTAACTCAGGCTCTACGACTAAATCTCAGATCTGAAAGAATATAACTCAACAGAAAGCTGCCTTTACTTGGCTTCAAGTACCATAAGAGAAGGAAGAATAGATGGAAGCTAGAGAGTAGCTGCCTAGATACAAACTAAAAAGCCTGGATTTGGCTAAAAGAACCCATTAGTTGCATTCTACTATTAGTACCTATTATTCTTATTCTAAAGTACCATAACGGCTCCTTTTCCCGACAACAGAGCGGAGATCTTACTTTCTCAAGTCATACGTCTTTGGCTCAGACAACAGTGTTACCCTATACTTATTATTACTTACTAGCGCACTTCACTTCAACTCATACTACTTTACTTACAGCTTAGTCTCAAATAAAAGATACTTGCTTTTAAACGAAAGGTGCGTAGCTGCGCACGGAAAGGGGTCCAGAAAGCACAGTAACAGCTATGAGATAGGCGCCTTCTCACCTAATACCCGATACCAATACTAAGGATTGAAAGTAGCTAAATCCGCTATAGGGCAGAACTCCAGATCTACGAATAGAAGCGGGCAAGCACCTTTAACAAGCAAGTAGCTAGCTTCCAACTTACTTAACAGCAAGGAATTCCAAAGCTGCTTAACTAAAAGGTCAATCAAAACGAGGGTCCGGAGGAGAATCATAAAAGCGGGAGTTGAGTATGAAGACGCTTCGAATGAGCCCGCATTCCAGATAGAAATTCCCGACCTATTGTTTTTCTGGAAAGACGTCCCTCGCGCTGGAGAGCACGGTCGTTAACTGCCTCTCCGCTTCCCCCGTGCTTGTACTTGCAACAGCGAAGAAAGCAGACCCATTAAGTGACTCCTGAAGACTAAAAGAATGGATTGATGGTTGAACTTGACTCGAACACGTGTTTACCATTTCGTAATCGTTGATAAACCCGGTTGAAGAATCGCATTCTGCAGTTGACTAAAAATGTGGAATCGGTTATGATAGCCTTTCTATTTATGCGGGTTGATGGATAAGCCCTTTCCCCTAATTAGTAAGTCCGCGGGGAGATAATTCCACATTTGGAAGTGAGGGAAGGGTTGAATGCGTTATATCATGCTCTTCATCCCTTTGATCGAAAGCCAATTCTTGCCGTCCTACACCCCCAGTCATTAACCAGGTCTGCATCAAGATAGATTCGGTTTTCTCTCTTTCAAAACCTTTGGCGGTACTAATCGTCACCTCACTCTTTCTTCTTTTTTTCGGTATGCGGTATGCCGCTCCACAAGCAAGGAGCATCCAGCCTAGATTTATCTGTCTTGATGGATTTCCTGGATTGCCTGGAACTGAGAAAGACTATAAAAAAGCCCTCATAAAGTGCCTTTTTTCTACCGCTGCGCCTTACTCTTTGCATTCAAATCTGTAGCTGGACGATTAGATGGATGCAAAAGGGCGACGTCGAGGCATGTGCGAGAAGCTCTATTTCAAAGCTTAGGCGGTCAACCCTCGAAAGGAGGAAGTCTAGGAAGCCACTCACGGCTCTTAGCATGCTGTTTTCTTACTCGACTCGATAGTGGTGGGAATGCAAAGACATCCTAAACCAGCTTCCCGGTAGACCCTATTTCCATTTCGTCGAGAAAGAACTATTCTATGACAGCTCAAGTGAAGAAGGTGTAGGAGCAGAAGTAGCTCGATCATAGGCCTCAAGTGGTTATAGATCGGAACAATTAGGGCTTTCCCCTTCGGAGTTAGATACTACTTACTTAGGCGATTAACCAGATGCAGCTCACGCAGATCTTGCTGTGCGTATGAAAGCTCAAATTGATGGAGGTCTCAACTTAACTGCTGATGGAACCCTCGGAACCCCTCCGTTTTTATGTGGTATAGTCCCCCGAAACCGTGGAGTTTTCTATCTAGGCTAACTGCCCTTGGAAGCATCTTCCAAAGGTTATTCCAACATGAATGAGATTAATCAGAAGGAAAGTATAAAAATATTTGACTACGTTCATCTACTGTTGGCGCCGGTGTCATAGCACGACCTACCGGGAAGCTGACTCACGCTTTCATGCTAGTAAGGGTTTTTCTTCTTTAATTTCCAACACGTTCGGAGTCTTTCAGATGGGAGTCGAAGAATCGTGCAAAAGGCGTCAAGGAAGGTTAGATTCCATTGAAAGGTCGGTAATCGAGGCCTAGACCTCTCGCAGGTGAGCCAGCCCCTGTACCAACATCTATATCAGCACCCATAGAAAAAGAGGAAGCCGCAGCGGCATATGAGACAAGTGGTAGGCTTAGATCATCAGATGCAAGTTCATCTCGATTGGAAACTAGAGCACATAATCAAACTTAGCTATGCTATGTATTTTCAATCTCTCCCGAATACCAAGTTGGTCTCTTCTCCCTCCGAATTCCTACTCCCTATTTGGATATGATGAACAGCTGGTTGAGCGAGTAGACTACTTTGCTTTGAAACCTTACGTTCCGGCTAGAACATTCGCTCACTTTAATTAAAAAAAGTCTCAAGCTAGTATATTGGCCCCCCGGAAAAGCTACTGACAATTAGGACCCGTTTTTCGAGTGAAACTGCCCTTAATGGCTGAATGGTTAAAGCACCCAACTCATAATTGGTGCATCCAGCAGTAGGAATTGAACCCACGAATTCTAGGTTCCCGTCCGTTTGTTTTGATTGAACCGTGTTTCCACTCCTACATTGGAACAGTTGGAACATAAGACCAAACGCCAGATTCTACCACTGCAGAGCCCAATGAAAGCCCTACACCAAGTATCTCGCTTTGATTCAACTCGCAATGTACGTTCACTTGATCGACCAGAAGAGAAGGTGTGCTCGGGACCCGGCCCGGAGGTGCTAGTAGCAAACCGTGATGACAAACGAGGACATGCCAAAAGAAGACATAAAGTAGAGTCGCCAAGCCAAGAGCAATTCACTTGCTGCAATCAGAAGCTGGCTATATCTTCACCCGCCTCGGCCAAATATACGAAGAATAACCGCCGAAAACGACCCAAAAGGTATCTTTACCGAAGCCCCGAAAGCAAGTTTCTCTTTAAAAAAAAAGGTACATCCATATCCATAAACTTTATTATGTAATTCAGAAAGAGCTTTCCCTCTCCAATCATGATTGTGACTCTCTCATCACTGAAATTACTTCTGAGGAATCTATGTCTTTGAAAAGGGTTTTAGGATATTTTGATATGATGGTCTTGCTGCTGCTGAAGGCCTTCTTGCCCTATCATCCTAAGTGTGAACCTCACTCATCTGCGGATGATCTAATGGTGTTCCAAGCAGGCGATCTTCAAGCCCAAGCTTTGAAGTTTTAAGAATAAGAATGTTTTGCTCTGACTTAGATGGGCTTGACTTAGACACCCTTCCTTTTCTACTCCGAAAGCAATCAGCAGCCGGGTAACCAGGAAAAGTCCTTGCCTTGCCACTACGAAGGAGGGTGGATCACGAGATTGAACTCATTCCTGGAACAAAAACCCCATTCCTCTCGTTGCAGATCTATTCGATTAACCGAGCAATGCAAAATTTTTCACTAAACTTGATTAAAGGTCGGGGTATCATCAAGTTAGAATTTCTGAGGGAGACGAACCAAAGACAACCTGTGTTACTCGGTATGGGGCTTTTGAATTTCTTTTATGCCTTTTGTACCTTGATGAATCAGGTATTTCATGAATATCTCGAGAAGTTCGTGGTGATGTATCTAGACGACATTGTGCTTTCTAATTCATCTTTGGAAGAACATGTGGAACACCTTCGACTGGTCTTCAACAAATTGCGCGAGAACCCACTCTACTTGAACTCTACTTGAAGAGAGAAAAATGTGCCTTTGCCCAACAACGCATCAAGTTCTGGGGCCATATCATTGAGCATGGCCACATTCGGATGGATTTGGGGAAGGTGAAGGCGACCCGGAAGACCCCCAATAATGTGACGGAATTTAGGTCCTTTCTGGGACTAGCTAACTACTATCGTCGCTTTTTGAAGGACTACTCACGAAGGGCTACACTTCTGACTGATCTTTTGAAGAAGGGACGAGATTGGAACTGGTCTAAAAAATGCCAAGTGGCCTTTGACGATTTGAAAGAGGCGATGATAAGTGACCCAGAACAAACTTGCTCTTCCAGATGTAATGAAGCCCTTTGAGGTACAAACGGATGCCCCAGATTTTTGTTTAGGGGAGTCCTATTGCAGGAAGGTCACCCAGTTGCATATGAGAGTCGTAAACTGAGCGACCCAGAGACAAGATACACAGCACAAGAAAAGGATCTATTGGAAGTAATCCATTGCCTTAGGTTAGGGTCTGGAAACACTACTTATTGGGGTCCAAGTTTGTAGTGAAGACAGATAAGACTGCAGTGAGCCATTTTCTTACGCAGCCAAAGCTCCCCCGCACGGTGGCAGGAATTCTTGGCGGAGTTCGACTTTAACTTTGAATATAAGACGGGTCAAACCAATCAAATAGCAGATGCTCTTAGCCGGAAAGCGGAACTAGCAGCTTTAAAATACCTTTCCCACACCTCCGCCAGCCAAGTGGCAACCTCAGTGCGGGAACATCTTAAGGAGAATTAGTCTAAAGATCCTACGGCTCAAGCCCTCCTGAATTTGATGCGAGAAGGGAAGACCCGTCAGTTCTGGGTGGAGGACGGACTTTTGATGACAAAAAGGAAAGGGGCACCGATTGTTTGTACCGAAGGTTGGAGATTTTAGGAAGGTACTCCTACGAGAATGTCATGACGGGCGGGTCATCCGGGCTGGGCTGGCAGAGGACTTTCGCCTTAGTAAAGCAAGGGTACTATTGGCCAGAAATAAAAGACGATGCAATAGAGTACACCAAAACTTGTCTAACTTTGCCAGCAAGATAAAGTTGAAAGGAAGAAGACCGCAGGGTTCTTGGAACCACTCCCAGTACCAAGTCGGCCTTGGGAGAGTTTCCCCTTAGATTGAATCTCAAGCCTTCCGAAGGTGGGGGACAACAGTTGTATTCTGGTGGTTGTGGATAGACTCTCAAAATATGCAACCTTTATCCCCACTCCAAAAAGCTGTTCCGCCAAAAAGACTGCTGGATTGTTCAAATACGTTGTTAAGTATTGGGGTGTGCCACAGAACATTGTCAGTGATCAGGACTCAAGATTCACAGGAACCTTCTGGGATCTAAATGAAAGATCTCCTCTAGCTATCACCCACAAACTGATGGCCAAGACAGAGCAGTTTAATGTTCTCCTTGAAGAGTCTTTGCGACATTTCGTTAATGCCAACCGGGTGCAACTACTTGATGTAGCAAAATTATGTTTTCACTCCTAGAAGAGCTCTTCAACTAACAAAAGTCCCTTTGAGCTTGTTACAAGTCAACAACCATTGTTACCAAATACCGTTGACAAGTACGAAGGAAAGAGTCCCCAGGCCTTCAATTTCACCAAGGAGTGGAGGCAAAATGCAGACATTGCTCGAGCTTATCTTGAGAAAGCCCCAAAGCGCATGAAGAAGTGGGCAGACATGGGCCTCCAGAATTTAAGGTTGGCGACATGGTATTGGTGAAGCTATCTCCAGAATAACTCAGATTCCTCGGAAATCAAGACAAAAGACTCATCCGCAAGTATGAAGGGCCAGTTCCAGTCATAGAGTGGGCAAAGCTTCATACAAGATTGATCCACCAGATTGGTGGAAAGTCCACCCAGTGTTTCATGTCAGTTTTCTCAAGCCATAGCCATATCATGCTGATCCAGAAGATGCAGAGCGCAATCGACCAGCCATCAACAGCAAGCGACAACCGAGCAAAGAAGCGGAAGAGAGACTAGCGGAGAGAGTCATCACAGTGTCACGGAGGCCACGCCGCGAGTTTCTAGTCAAGTGGAGGAATCCCGGAAACGAGGACGTCGACCATTTGAGTGGGGGAGAGTGTCATAGGCCAATTCTTTTACATGTAGTATAGTTGTGGAGAACATGGGAGTGGAAATATTGTACTTGACAAATGCATTTATTTTGTAATTTCAACTAAGCTTGGCACAGCCGCCTAAGAAACTGCTTTCAGTCACGGTCGCGGATCAGGAGAGAGTGACTTGTGTGACGCATCTATATCTGGGGATGATCGGGTAGAACTCAGGGCTGTCAGGTGTCAATCGGGGAACGATCGATTGGGTGTCCGGGGTGCAATAAAGATAGGGGACGATACGCTTCGCCGTGCCAGCTATGAGGCTATATTCTCGTTGAGTCGGGCGCGTGGGAAGACTGTCCTGTCGGGTTGGAAAACCAACATCGGACCGGGATGTTGTTCCCTCCTTGTCTGAAAAGATTCGGGAAAAATCGGGTAAGTTCGCTCTACACTGTCCCTTAGATTGGGAAGGACATAGGCTCGGCACATTTCGTAGCTATCATCGTCGCGTCCGTCAAATTCAGGCGTTGGTACATTCTGCAGCTTTTCGGTACACGGCCTTGCGTTGTCGTCAGCCGTACGCCGTTGAGCAGCAGTCTTTAGAAGCATGTCATCTATGAACGATCCGATGAAACTAGAGATGGAATAAAACCTAGCTTTTCGTCACGCGAATTCGCCGCCAGTCTTTGAGGTCGCCTTCCTTGCTTGACAGTATAGCCTGCGGGTGAAATACTAGATGTCGGATTGTACATGGGAATGATAATGGTGAGGCCATTGAATGAGAAATCACGACCTTAAACACTTGCCTGTAGCTATAGTGTCAACTTGACGCGCTGAACGACTATGATCAGAATCCTTTCGGGGTCTAGCACTGATATTTCCGCTAATTGGATCGGCCAGGGTGAAGGGCTTAACTAAGTATTAGTTGAGGGCGAAGGGCTTAGTACCATGAGGTTGCAATCGGGCCACCAAGTCCATTATGTAGTCTGGGCTGCCTGTCCTTCTCAAGGAGTGGACGGGGCATAGAACATGTTCGTTTTCCGATCGGGGATTGGTCTGTAGTCCTCGTTTTCATCGTGCGATGATGTAGATGGGGGTATAGCCTCTGAAGCGTCTACTTATAGTTATAGTCGACCTTCTCTTGACCTGAACTCTCGTATAGGTGAACTTGTTTTGTTCAATTCTTAGGAAGAAGAAGGATCTACTGGGAATGGTAGGGCTCCCTCGATGTCGTTGGATGAAACTGGTGGTCGGATTACCCCTTCGTACGGTAACAAATCCCACGCATATCTTCTTTGTCTGTCACACCGTACGTCGCCCGGCTTAGGGTAGGGGGCAGCCCCCCCAACAGACGTAGGTTGCGTATGAGCCTCCAGTAGGACTCTGGCACCCGAACTGTAGAAATGGGTCCCGAACTAGAGGTGGTTTGATGGGTGCTCTTTGGGTTCTTAGATCCGGCGGCTACTTTACTCACTTAGCACCCTACGTAGGCGGGGGGAATCAACACCCCCCTCAACTGCCAATGGCCAAATCCTTACCCATACGAGAACTTGACTGAGCGAAATTAGCGACTTTTCGATCTGCTGTGGCCTACTAAAGAAACTCTAACCTTACAATGTTCATTATAGAATACTGCGTATCCATTTTTCCTCCCTTTCATTTCATAATACGATTAGCCTAATCTGCGAAGGTCGGTGAAATGCAGAAATGCAGGATGACCAAAAACGAACTCACGGAAGTTCGATCAACTATTCCCATTTTCTTTTGACCAACTATGGTAGATATGACATCAAGCTCTATATTTAGCTATTAGCCTTCAGACTAGCACCATTCCTTGCTTCTTATAAGGCTAAAAAAGGTAATGTAGAAATGATTGAAAAAAGGACTAACCCCCCCCCCTTTCGGAATCTACTCGAACTGAAGCTTGGTAAACTTTTGTTAAGTTCTAGAACAAGATATAGAATAGAATCTCACGGTTCTAGAACAGCAGCGGCTTACCAGCTGCTGAAAGCGGTTCCGGGTCACCGCTCGGGCAACTGACTGATCAGCAGGGTCTGTCTCTCCAATGAATGGTTCTGCTCCTGTATTTTTCCCTAGCTATTGTTGCTTATACTCGGGTCGATCGGCCATAACCACTTCCAGCAGGAATCGCTACAACCGACGTTCTTTAATTCGGTAATCTAAAAGATGGAGGGGGAATGGTCGCCGGTGGGTCATTCGCTAGATCGAGATCGTAATCAACCGCATTGCACGAACTGCATCATAGATAGAGATCGAGGTACCAATCGACTGCATCTCTTTCCGGCTATTCAATAAAGTAGATGGGGGGAGTCCACTCCATACGCATCCACCCCGGGAGAAAGGTTTTGATCAACCAACCGCGCCCATTATCTATACCCCTCTCGATCCACCAATAGTGGGCATGGAGGATGGGGAAAGAAGATCAGACTCGGTTGACTTACTCACTGCCGGCGAATTCCAGAGATCGCATTATTAACTAGACGGGCATGCATGGAAAAGAGGATTGGTTGACGGATAGTTTCTTAAATGCTCTACTTCTAGGCGGAAAGACATCGTGAGTCACGGGCGAGGAACCATTCTCCTCACCGGAGATTTAGTCAGTTAGGTTTCACCCGAGTGACGGGATGGCACCCAATAGAGAAGGGGATCTTTTAGTTAGGCAAGCACTGATGAGGGGGGCGTGTGGGTTAGTCCTTTCTGGTTCCCGCGAAACTAAGGTAACCACCGCAGAGAAGTCCACTGTGACAGCCACCTTCCTATGGCCCTCCATCCATGCTATCATCAAGCCATGGTACAGGGCCCATAATTCAGCAGCTGTAACTGAGCATATTCCGATGTTTAGGCCAAAGCCCACTAGCCATTTGCCTGTTTCATCTCGAATGAGTCCCCCACCTGTTGCTTCACCTGGATTTCCTCGCGAGCTGCCATCAGTGTTAAGCTTGACCCACCCAGAGGGGGGAAAGGCCCAAGCTATGAAGCATTGCTGTTTTGGTGGTTTGAGACTCTCAACTTTGAGACATTCCTCACATTCCCTGGCTTTCAGCATGATATATTGCACCGGATTAGGGGGGCGAGAGAAACTGGTTTCAAAAAGAGTATTGTTTCTCCACGACCACAAGGCCCAGGCAGCCTGGGCAAATATTGATAACCAGGTAATAGCCTCTGTTGGGGGGGGTTACCCTCCCTCCCAGATTTGCATCAATCCAATCCTTGAGGTTTAGGCCAAAGAAATGCTGGTGAAGGTTGTGAGGGATGAGTTGCTCCCACACTGGCCTTGCCATAGGGCAGTCCCTTAGAATGTGTAGGCAGTTTTCCACTGGGAATCCACAGCTTTTGCACGAGCAATCAGTGGTTAAGTTCCTGGTTTTCCTTTTTCTTTATTATCCAGCAAGAAAACGGATGCGCGTTAGACTAATTAATGGCATCCCTTTTCTTGCTTCTTTCTCCTGTAGTAAGTATTGTAATAGGTAGCTAAGATAAGTCGTTCCATCCTTTCTAGCTTCACAGCTTTTTTAAAACTTGAGGCCTAGGGAAGAGAGGGATGAGTCTTCTCATCGAGTCTCCCAACAATGGACTCACTATCTCAATCAAGCTCTTTTATGGCATTCGAAGTATTAGTCCTCTTATCTGTTAACAGGCTGGCGTTATTTTCATCGATCAGTCGGCGCCGGCATCTCAATGGCTGGGGACTACCTTACTCGTAATAGCCACTATGGCCTGCTTTCTTACTGCCAGCGTTATCCCGTCTTTTTTTAGTTTCAGTTATTCTCTGGATGTGCTCGTCCGCCTTCTCGAGTCTCTAGACTTGCTTCCTAAAGCTCTGTGGCTGCCTGCCTGTGATCAACTTCTTTACTTTTCGTTTTTTGAGCCTTTTCCGCTGTAGCATGCTGTCTTAGTCGGCTAGCTTTACTTTATCTTATCATATTCTGGTGGTGTAGCGTTTTTTTTTTTCTCCAGACCACCACCGACAGCCTTAGCTTGTGTGACTTCCGCTCCAGAAATGAGAGTCAAGCTGTGAACAACGAAGAATAAAAATACACATTGGGACGTCGGGGTCTAACTTCGTTTTCCCCTGTCGTCCAATTCCTTTTTCAGCTTGCCTTTGTTAAGCCTATTGATTCTACCGATTGTTGGTCGACTGTTCCCTGGACAAAGAGACGAAAGGGGCCTAAGCCCGCAACTCCAAGAGCAGGATTCTTAGGGGCCTAGCGGGTAGACTTTTTTCCCGGTGAGAGAAGATCTGACTTCTTCACTTTCGGGTATCCATGAGGGGCTAGCTGTCGAAAACAGGGGATTTGAACCAATTCCTATTTAAAATCCCGGTAAAACGGAATTATTTTCAGAAGAGTCAGAAACTTCTGAAAAAACCTATCCTTCTTATTTTTAGGGTGCTTCAGAAGCTAAGAATATATGCTGAGATCCGACGTGAAGAGGTGTTTACATCCCCAGGGTGTAAACCCAATTTTTTTTCGTGCTTAAACGAGCTCTCAGTCCGTTTTCGAAGATGAAGTTCTGAAAGAAAAGCTAGTCCAGAAGCAGAGAGATGAAGCAAGAGCTACTGGTGGTTAAGCCAAAATCCCATCCTTAGTCGCGACCAATGAATTCATATCTTAAGCAATTCCTCTTTTTTTTTTGCACTCGTCTATTTAATGCTCCTACCCTTTGTTGGTGTGCCGATCAAAGCCAAGCAAGTAAACTCCTCCTCGAGAAAGGGATCTGGGCGATCAATCACTCGATCTAGCCCGTGTAACACCAGTACTCTTTTTATTTGTATCCCGGTTGCTATCAGAGAAATCGCCGTTTAGCTGCCTCCGGGTGATACCTGCAAAACGAAATAAGCCCTAATTTTGATGAGCACATTCCAAGTTGTTCGGATGAGATAGACTACCAAATGCTATTACCTGACAAGCTTCCTTATCTGGATGTGATTCCGGGGGGTGAAAGCATTCTTACTTGCTTATGAGGGAACCGCTTTCGCTTTCGAATCTTTGGAATCGGTTAGCGCCTGTTGAAAAAGTCTTAGCCCTTCGGCTTGGTCAGCTTCTTGCTTGGTTGCTTTAGTGGTATAGAGTCTATATGAATGACATGCAATAATTTTAAAAAGAAGTACCCAAAGTACTCATCTTATTGTTTCCCCCATAGAGAGGCTATATCAAAAGAGCTACTTCAGCGGATTCTCCGACAAATGTTTATCTTAGATTCGCCGCCTTTTGTCTCTTTTTTGTTGATCGACGCAAAGTAAAATCTTTCTAATTTTAATCCAATTTGTTTGTTCTAAGCCGCTAAAGCAGTGTAAAGCTATTATCTTAGTTTGTTTTGTTGGTAACTGCTAAAGGAGTGTAAAGGTATTATCTTAAATTCTCTTCTAAATGTTAATCTATGTAACTAAGTTTTTTTATTTCTTTCTTTCTCTAATCAATACCTAATCTTTAATCTTTGTTCCCATAAGCGTTTATCAGTTCCCCCGCGGTGAAAAGCTAATGTAAATCCCGTTCTGGGGTGGTTCTGCTTCAGTAGTGGGGGTCGGCTTCATTATGCACGAGCACCTGCTAACCTGAGTTGAGTAGTGGACTAAGCTTGGGCCCGCCCGCGGGGAAGCGTTTTGGAAACGTTGGAACTCCTTTGTCAAAAACAAGAAGCATTTTGGGTCACATTTCTTACATACTACAACGAAGAACACCACTTCGTGGTAGTAAGGGGTTCGCAAGCGCCTCTTCCTCCCGTTATACAACAAACACGAAACGGTCTGCCAGCAGAACTACTTACTTCACAGCGATCGATTAGGCGGAACTGCTAAAGCTGGTTGTGCAAAGTTTGTTTGTTCACACAGGCAGCGTGATTGGGGGGCGTGTTGCTTTGCAAGGTAGTTAGTTTGTTCATCACACAGGCATGATAGTACTCAACTGCGAAAAACTAGTAAGGATTGTGCCTGCCATCAAATTCGTGCCGCATGGTAGGATTACTCTACACTCTAGAAATAGAGGCTCGATAAGCCTTCGTGCTCCACAAGAAAATCAAAGCATTTTTTGATTAGCGCGGTTGATGAACTATGGCTATTGCAGAATGGCTCACTCGAGTTGAAGAGGAGATACAGCGCGTAGAGAACGCCCTGCGCGAAAGCCGGAGACTCTTAAGAACCTTTTTGGAAACCCTGCGCCCGGCGAACCCTGCCGTCGTAGAAGACCGCATGCGCGCGGGGGACCAGAGAATAAGGGGCTTAAGGCGGAGTCAAAAGAGGAGTTCATTCTTTCTTCTCTTGCTCCAGCCCTCTGGGTAAGTTACCGCTGCTGCTGGGGAAAGAAGCTAAGATCAATCAAAGCGGGACAATAGCAAAAGTCATATGATGGCTGCCTATTCCACTTTTAAGACCGGTTAAGAGGTCTAGACGTGCAAAGATATCTCCGAGACGGAAAAGAGACTCCCCCCTCTTCTGATCAGGACAACTGGGCTATAGCCAGACTACGTTGGTAATGAATGGATGGAAATTACACGCACTAGAAAACCTAAATTAGTTGATTAAGGCATTTACCGATCTTCGAATACGTGAGGAATTGCCATTGGTTGAGCTACTTTATATACTATTGTCTCAGGTAAGACTTGACTTGACTCCCTTCTTTAATTCTACATTCTTGAATCTGGGCATTTCTCTTTTCATTCGCTTTTCAAGGGCTTCCCTCTCCCGATGGTCGAGCCACTTCGTTTCGTCGACTCAACCATGACTTTCTAGGCATTTTAGTAAAGAGGTCAAGGACAACCTCACTCAAGAAAGCTTTCCTAAAAGAAAGAAATTCTACCACAAGACACATCTTAGGATTGGTATTTCCATTAACGCGATGCCTCAAAAAGTTCTTACCGCTGAAAGAGTAAATTAGTCCGGTACGCTCGCTACACAAGAAAATCAATAAGTTAAGTAAGGGTCTGGTGATTGTCCTTTCCGGCTTTACCTTCTATTTAGGAGTCGCTGCGGGCATCCGGGATCGGTCCCGCTACGCTAAGGCTTGTTTCCCAGAAAAGGTTCATTGATTTGAGATTACATAGGTCATCTCCATAACAAGAGTCAGTAGGAAAGTGAAGGAGTGGCCTTAGTCTATCTCATAGGCCGAGAGCAAGCAAAGCCAAGGACAATCTCGCTCAAAAGAGCAGCAGGAAACATCCACGCGAGGATATTGAACTCGCAGCACCTAATGGAATGCGCCCCTGCCAAGGGTGGGCGGAAAACTACCTTAATACAATATATTCTATCTTTTCTTGGGAATACTGCTTATAACAGTGGCACAATGGTTCCTAAAGTAAAGTACGAAAGCCATTCCGTTCGTTACAGTAGTCGGTATCTCCAGGGGAGTCCAGAGCGTGTCAGATTAGTGCATCTCGTTCCAGCGCAAGCTTTCCAAAGTAGAGCATAAAAACCACTTGTTAATTACCAAGTCAAAGGTCAATGGGAAAATGAGAGTTGAGTCTAGTGGCTAACTCATAGACCTAAGAACAATAGATACATACTTGATGAAGCGAGTTGCTAGATAAAGACTTCCAAGCTCTCGGGTAAAGACTTCGGCGCATACAAAATGATCGATCAGAATGCATATCAGTAGCTCCATGGGAATCGGGGGTCGGTAGATCGCTCCTGCATCCCTTAAAGTTCGCTTTACTTGGTCGAAAAGATCGCAGTGTCAAGTCCGCTCTTGACAAGCAGTCCCTTAGAAAGGATCCGGTAATAGCACTTCCGCTGGCAGCTATCATATATAAGCTATCCGCAGAATCTTAGACTGATGTTTCCCTCTTTTCCACATTGGACACTGGAAGATGGGTTCAATCGACGGGTTGAGTGGTTGTTACCTCGGATCTGTTTCTTTCCAGTACAAGCACTTGATTGTTACTCGTTGGTTCCTTTTTGGGCTTTGCTTGAATCTAAACAACTCGGGAGTGAAAAAGGAGAATTTACCTGCCATTGGACTACGAACAAGAACCTTTTGAGCACACCATTGGTGGTATTAGCCGCAAATAGGATTCGAACCTACGTCCCCGTACCCCTTAGATTAGAGTTACCCAGTGAACTTCCGTTGTTCCGTTGCGGCCCTGTCGAGACACTGTGTGCCATTCGTTGACCATTGATCCGACCTTTTATAAGAAATTTCTCAATCGATCGTGAAAAGAGCAACCAACTCTTTAATAATCCACTGATCTAGACTTCATTCGGTTAGTTTAGAGTTGGTGGAACATCCTTCTTTTTAGAAGTATTTGGTCGTTATCCCGACGGGAGAGAAGAGTCAGTTAGCCCGCCTATTTATTCATTTATTCATTTATTGGCGGGAGCATTCCTACCTGTTTGAAAGAGAGCCAAGTCTCGAAAGCAGCCCATTAAATTCGATTATTTTACTTATTTATCCGTTTTTTATCCGCTCCTTTTTCAGCTACCATACCAAGACTAGAGGAGAAGGGCAAGTATTTATATTTGCTTTATGGGATATATAATTGATCTCTTTTTCGTATGTTTTATGATTCGTATATGTAGGGATATGGGCGCCATCCTTCTCAGTTAAATGGACTGCTCTTCTCGCTGTTTCTGACTCAATACGTATAGAATAATTATAGCTAGTCTTCCTACCCCCTTCCCTGGCCGTGGCTGGGGCGAATCGACGCACTTATTACTTATTCACTTTGGTAAGGGTACCTGGTTTCATAACCGGTGTCTGTGGGTTCGCTTCCTTGCTTTGGATGTATCCCTCGATCTTACCACTTCCGCATCTGCTACCTCATCAAAAGCAACCGAACTTCCTGACCTTGCCTCTGCTACTACCTCGCTACCTGCTTCCCAATATCAGATAGATTGCATTCCTTCAAGTCCCTTTCCCAGAAAAATACAGTAATAAAAGGTAAAAGACGGATCCGCGCCTCAATCAGGTCGTGCTCAGTAGTGGTGGGATTCACTAAACCAATAGAAAAGGGCTAAACAAGTCGATCTGCTAGTCCTAAAACGTATTCTTGTGGTAGGGCTCAGCTCAGGGCGAGAAGCAGGTTTTGAAAAAACTCGTCTTTCAGCAGCCAAGAACATGATATAACACATTCAATCTTTCCTAATTAGGGAAAATACCCCTCATTGCTCCGTCCCGTTAACGCCTATTATCGAGTGCTAAGCCACTCGCTGAATTACTGCTTGCAGGTCCTGAAGAACGGAAGTCTGATCTTTACATTCATTCTCCTGGGAAGATAGATTATATAATTAGGTAGGTGTACGGCTGCTGACAGGAAAAAGCCGTCCAAGAGGAACGAGAGAAGTGTAGCCTTTTGAGAGTAAAATAGGGTGCCGGGTGGCTAAGGTAGCAATGATCGGCTGCGCCTCACCTTGTTATCCGGTAAGTGGAACCCTGGGGACTCCCGTGGATGGCACTTGATGAGGTTTGACCGCTCATACCTCTTCTCTATTCTGTGTGTGGGCCAAGCTACTTTCTCGTCGATTGAACTGTTTTTAGGCCCCTTATTGCCCGATTTCATAGGTTTCGCACTGGGCTGGTCTCAAGGTTTTCAATGATTTCCCTGGGGGAAGCACCACTTTTTGCCGTCTTCTCACCTACCTTATAGGATTTCTATTAGTGGAGATACCTATTTTTATAAGGCTGGATAAAGCTTTTTCGAATCTCTCTCGTTGACATCGAAATTCAAATTATTCCTAAAATGAGACTGATTCCACGGCCAAATCCGACATATAAAAAGGCCCCTTCGATCTGTCTGATGTGCGGAATAGGGGTACTTTAAACGAAAGAAAAACCCCGGCTCGGCAAAGCTTTCCGCGAGTATTTGTGTTTGGCTAGAAAGCCCAAACCATCGGTAACGAGGAAAGGGGTCAAGCGCAACGGGCGCATCACATCATTCAATCCAAACATCTTTAAAATAAAAGCCAAGATCATATATCACATTAGTATAAAGGATGAGAAAGGTGTGCTTGTTCTCTGTTCATGTAGGTCAGGAAAATGGGAAACATGTGATTCATGATCTATGTTATGTAGGGGTAAAGTTCATCCATCATTCCATTCTGTAACTTCCGAGAGTCAGTCTCAGCCAAGGGAAGAGCCATCATATGAGATGCACCATCTAAGTGAATGAAAAAACCAATCTACTTTGATCACCTGGAAGTTCTGTTATTTAATATTTGCCTTCGGGTTGACTTCCATCTGTTCAAAGGGTGTTGGTTTCACCTCTCTCTTCTGCTTCGCCTCGCTTCGGAACTCTATTCTCAAGACTCTGTCTTCAGCACAGCTTCTTTATTCCTCTTAGCTATCGCTTCGGATGAACCATTGGTAACTAGAATTAGCACAAGATAGTTTAACCTTTAATTTAATGCATGAAGTTGAGAAAGAACATAAGAGAGTTATCGCAAAGCAGCTTGTAGATCAAGAGAGGAAAAACGGGACGGGACGGCTAACCCAACTCTTTGCTCGAAAGAGGGGGGATCTTTCGATCACTCTGTTAGATCCAAGGCACGTCTTCATCAAGCTCTCGAACAAAGAAGATATGCACCAAAAAAGAGAAGTTTTTGATTGAGGGATTGATGCTTAGGGTTTTCCGCTGGAGCCATGATTTCCGTCTCCGCAATGGTGATCCAATGCATGCGCCTATTTGGGTCTCGCGACCCCATCTGCCTATTGTCTTCTTCTTTGAGTTTCGCCTCTTTTCTATCGTCTCTATTTTCGGAATTGGCCTGACCCTTGATGGTCCTACGAAGCTTGTCTCACGCCCCAACGTAGCTAGGGTTTGTGTAGAAATCGGTCTTCTCTCAAGGCAGTTTACTTGCTTACTTGTTAGAGTAAGGAATTTTTGTTATAGATAATAGATGTCCTTCGCTTCATCTGCACGGTGTAATAAAGCAAGGTAAGAGGAGCATATAAGTCAGGCTGCTTAATTAATGTATAAGACTTAGATCAAGCTAGGGCTCGTTCGCTTAGCAAATCTCTAATTAGTCTTCTCTGGTGTCGGCCACAGTCCAAGAAGTAGTCTTTTCCCATTTGCTAGCAACAAGAAGAGAGTTAGGGATTCGGCGCTTATAATAAGAGAAATAAATCACGCGGACTCAAGCCAGCAAACAAAAGACTTTTTATAATATATTTTAGGTCGATCACGGATTCAAGCTATAGCAAAGAAGACTTATAGTCGATCCGGGACTGAGATGCAAAGACAGAGGAATATGGTAGAAGGAGTACAACAAGCAATCAAAGGAATGCAGGCGTTGATAAGCGTAGAGGGGCTAGAAAGAGAAGTTAAGGTCGGTAGGCAGAACAGGGGGGGGGTTTGGGAAAGATAGTAAGTACTTTTTATATCAACCACAGGCTCCCGTGTTTCTTACTTTTTTTGAGTAGTATCCCATTCCTCTATGCCATTCCCGCATTCACTCTATCCGTCCAACAAGCTCTCTCTCCCATTGGTAGGCAGAAGACAGGGGTTTTGGAGGGAACTACTAAAGGTGTGTATAAGCCCTACATACAGTGTATGTGTCCCTCCAGCCCAGCTGAGCTTCGCTATGAACTAATAGACTGAAATTAGCATATAATGAAAGATGGATTATAAGTACGGTGAAACCAGTATCCCAATTGTTAAGTCAACCATAAGGAAATCGGCACACATGAATGACTTTAATTCAATACTTCCCCCGGAAACTCTACAATAATTGGTTTAATCGATCGGTCTGAGGTCTGTGCCCTGTCCACAAAATCCTTTAATGAGATAGATCGGTCCCTGGAATATGTCGTACTCTTCCCGTCCACAAATGACTTTCTTGAATTAGTTCCTCTATCTTTCTTGCCTTGTAGCAGCAAGAAGTACACGTGAATCGATTTCTGTAATTCAATATACCTTCCCTTCGAGATCTCTTTTGAAGGTGCAAAATCTATAAAAAATAGATGTGGAATCCGCTTATGGTATTGGAATTTTTGAAAACATTGGCTCAATCCGTCCACGGTTATTTTATTGTGAATCCTGCCTTCGCCTTTTTGTTAGCAGCTCTTCGATCAACCCAGGAAAGAGTACCAGAGGCCATGTTTTCTAATCCAAAAGGTCACTTTCATGGCTTGAATGGGTCAAGATAGGACCTTTCAAAAGGATCGTTTTTTGGGCTTGATTTTGAAGCGTAGTTTTCCACTCTATTTTCTACTATATATATAACAAGGAGTGGAGCTGGAGAATCTCCCTCCCCGGCTAGGCTACTACGTTTTCTTGTTTGAAATTCCAGGTCTGGTCTTCATTGGTATTTGCTTTTTGCTCACCGACTACGTTTTTTTCTTTTGAGTTCTTCCCCCGCCCGGTCGAGCTGTCTGAGGTCGATGGTGCATCCGGTAAGCTCTTTCGGTATTCATCTCCGGAGCCCGGTCAGATGCTTCAATCCTTCATTCATATTCCGTCTCAATATCTTTCTTTTTTTCAAGTCTATATTGCGAGTTTACAGCTCGAATGTTTGACTAGTCTTCTCCTCCCATGTGATAAATGGGCGGTCTCCCCTAGACCTTATTCCGTCTAAGCTCTCATAGCATTCGTCTTTCTTCCTTCTCTGCTGTACATCTGTATTCTTTCCCTCGCTTTATAGAGATCTTGGCTTTCTGGTTTTTTGTTTCTTTGGTCAGGGGGTGCTGTGGAGAAAGAATTTAGGAAACCAAGCATGTAATAAGCGGAAATCAATACACAGGAAAGGAGTTGTACACGAGTTTGGTAAAGCATTCACCTTTCGGTTGTACATCGACCTGTCGGGAAACTCGAAAGTCTCCCGCAAGCGTCCCTTCTTAGGTCGGCATTTGGCTTTGGCCTTGCTTGTTCGGTTTTGGCTCATTCTTTAATATGTTGTATCTTGCCATGTCTGCTCCGTCTGTTGGTATAACATATATGTCTTCTCTGGCAATAGCCAATCAAGAAGCCAAAGCTGGAGCCAAGCCGGCACACCGGGCGAGGAATCCCTTACTTGTTCGGCTGGCGGATGCCGTTCTTGCTCTTTATGAAGATGCAGATGCAGTATAATACGAAAATTTATAAGCCAAGTTCGGTACACCAAGCCGTTACACAAATCTCTTTGTTTCAAATAGGTTATCCCATATCGGCCGGCCAATCAACAAAGATCTGAAGAATGACCACTTTTTGAGCCTACGAAAGGAAATTCCATTAGAACATATAACAGAGGCGTGAATGGGGGAATACGAGACCATAAGGAGGAATTCATAGAACTTCATATTCTACTACCCGAAGGAGGAGGTATATGGCAATAGCCAAGTTTACGATAAAAGAATAGGACAAAGGTATATATTAAAAGTCTGAAGTCAAGGTAGCAAGACGGTATGAAATTGTTACACGAGCAAGCTAAGTCCATTAGAGTTCATTTAGTCGAGCCTTTAAGAGCCATGCGAAAGCAATATCATGAACGTACGAGAGGAAGATGAACATGCTCCAAGTAGGCTTTTTTTCTACTTCTTATATCTTATAGTTATAGTAGCTCCGCGGATCCGCCCTTCGAGCGATGGTATAAGGAAAATTTTTATTCCAGAAAGCACATGAAAGAACGAAATAAAGAACGTACCGAAGGAGCATGGGGTTTCGGGGGGGACTTATGCTTTTATTAAGGTTTAATACTCTTTGTGTTAGGCCCCCCCTATGCTAGTTACTAACTTAGGTACCTAGCCCAGAATCCAGAATCCATCGAAAAAATCAAAGATAGTAATGCATTCTTAGAACAAGCATATCAGCAAATCAGCTACGTTACCCTTTTTCGCTTTCAAGATTTCTATCTTTGTTTCGTTTCGCTTTTTGTTGTTGTTGGTTCCCATTTCATTTTTTGAGATAAATCTTGTTTTTTCTTGCTCTTCTTTTAAATCCTGGTCTTGTTTCAATTGTAGTTCTTCGGTTGAGTTCGTTCTTTTATTCAAATACATCCCATTTCAGGTTAGCTCTCTGCTCGGGATGCATGGGCGTCCGTCCTTCATTCCCATCCTTTATGTTATGTAAAAAGAGACTTCCCCTCCCACTCTCCAATATAGGGGACCTCTATCGAGCATCTCACATCTGTCTGTATCGTCGGTCGTATTTCTTTAGTAAGAGGACGTGTTAAAGTAATAAATATCATAGATCTCAGGCGAGAGGTAGATCCACGTGCGAAAAAATGTGTTATTTCATAGGGGAATGATACCTTACTTAAAATAAGGAATTAGTGGAATATGCCAGAAAGAAAATAGAGGAGCGGGGCGGACATCGGCACGTGCGTGGAGGCTAGGGCAGGTAAGTTCACATAAGGGTCTGAGCTCATATGTCGTACTCTATCATTGGCATGGGCGGCATCGATTCATTCGATTACATTTTACTCTTCAAAATCCATCTATGGATTCCCGGAGCTGGTTACACAAAAATCCACTTTTATTCGATATCCGAGTCGAGCTGGGATAACTTTGATTATATGATATGCCCTCTTTCTGAGCCAAGAAGGCATGTTTTCGCGCTTTCATATAGAGAGGAACCCCCGAGAATAATATACTTTATTTCACGCCTATAGAAGAAATTGAAAAAAAAGTAGAGGATGATGATTTGAATGGGGATTTACAGAAAAATTTCCATTCTTATTTGAGTACCTAGGGAGGGAAGGGTCCCGAGCGTAGAACGAGAAGAGTAAAGTAAGAAATAAGAGTTATATTGGCACGTACTGGAAAAATCTATCTTTGTTTGGTCAGTACATCAGCGAAGCCTTTCCCATTTCCTCTTTTTCAAATCATTCTTTTGCCAGTTGTTGTTGGAAACATAGGAAGGCCAGAGGCCCCCTGTATTTAGAATTTCGTATATATGGGCATCCTTATTAGTTTAGTCCAAACTAAACTGGAGTTAAAACTCTGGTAGGGAGGTCATATCTCTGTCTCGAGAAAATGCTTTCTTTTGAGCCGCAGGGTCGAGGGGGTCGTGAGACCCTCGAAAAAGGACTCTCTTATTGGCGTATAAACGGAAAAAAAATCAATCCAATGCAAGTATGGCTTTCAAGCTTGTCCCCCTGTTGCCTTAAGCCTGGAGACCGGAGGTGCTTGCAGACCGGAGGTCGCGGCTGCTTGCTTTCTAAGGTAAGGTACGAACTAGTGCTGGTAAGTGAACGAACCTGTGAATTCTCGCGGCAGGCGTTCTCGAGGTCTTTGGTCCAGTTCAAGCAAAGGAAGGACAGACTGGACTGTTCCCTCGTGCTTCTCCCTTTAGGGGTGAAAACCTTCCTGACCGGAGTGCCGTTCACTCTACTTCTCCTGGCGGGAAGTACTTGTTCCCTTCACCAACCAATCTTCGGATTCAAAAATCGTATGTATATAAGCATAGAAAGCGCACCGTTTTGATATGGCAGTTGAAAATATATCTGGAGAGTTGCTCACTCCAACGAGCCTAGGCGGCCTAGGTGGACTTTTTCCACTTCCTATCAAAGCTCGAGTCTCCGGACTTGAAGAAAAGAAAACGGTGCCCACGAGACGGCTTATGGTGTTGCACAGGAAAGTCTGCTGGGCAGCAGAAACTCCGTAATTAAGATCCTGAAGCGCTTGCCCGCCTTAAATTTTGGAAGGTAGGTTGCTTGACATACTGTGACGGTGGCTCCATACGGGATCGATCTTCTTGTCATATTCGTTTAATACCATTCTGACTCAGAAAAATTTCTCTTGCAGTTTTCAAGCCAATCGTTTTCTCGCTCGGAGCTGAATGAAGGTATTTCCTTTGGCTAGACGGAGTGGAGTGACGCGAAGTTCCTTTCAAAAGTATTTTATTATAGCCTTATTTTTGCTCCTGATTCGTGGGGGGTCGTGGAAGAATTGGGTTCGACTCCCATAGCCCCGATGTGGCGAAAAAGACTGATTCAACGAGATATGCCTTGCCTGCATTAAGATTTAAAACTTGTCGTCTACTTTCAGGAAATGTTCGGAACAGAGAACTTACAATAATACAACGCCGCATTCTCCGAAGATTGAGGAACAAGAAGAGATCTATTAAGAGAAAGATTTATCCGAGAAAAAATCTTAACAGTTACATCCAATCACAAACTACACGAAAGTTGCCCCTTTTTCATGGGGATTTACCCATCACAGAGATGCACAGAGGAACAGAGCGAACTTCATATATCCCTTTTCCACTCAATCCAGAAACAAGATCGGACGTTATTCTGGTTCGTCTCCATTTTTGTGAAACTATTCCTCAAGCAAGGCAGCCGATAAGTCATCGAAGGGTTTGTGTGAATAATGGAATGGTAAGCATTACTCATTTTAAAGTGTCCCACGGTGATTTAATATCTTTTCAAGAAAATGACGCGAGAATCCGCGGTGAAGAAATAAGGAGATCTTTCTATATCGAAATATCAGTTGAAAAAATCATAGGCAAATTCCTGGATCACCCGGTAAGAATGTGGAGAAGAACAAAAACAGAATGGTTCCACCTACTCAAAACTCAGAGGGGATGCCGCCTACTACTAAAATCCCGGTTTTTGCAACAGTTGCGTTCTTCTATGCAAGAAGAAGACTTAGAAAGAACAAAGAAGTTTGGATCCGAAAAAGTATGCTTAGGCAGTTCCTTCGCTGAGCACAACAGAATGAAGAGGAATTTGTATCATTTCAAATCCCTATTCTTATCGAAGAGAAGGAACGAGAAAAACCGAAATCTTCCTACTCGAACAAGAAGTCCTATAGTTTACAACTCTTCTTTATATAGTAATTCGACCTATTGCTCCGCATCCCCCCATCAGTTTACTATGAAGAGAAGAATCAAAAGGATTGAACTACCTACTCATTATTCGGAGGTGAATCATAGAACACCAAAAGCTGTGGTATCTTATGGACCTAACATAGGTCACATCCCTCACGACATAAGATTGAAAGATCTAAACCTTCCTCTTCGGAGCGGAAACGGACGTGGCCAAAACATATAAAGATCGGCGTAGTCGCTCATAGGGACATATCTATCCGGATAGAGGATAGTCTAGATCGATTCATAGATAGATTTCTATCCATATAGATAGGTATCTCCGTGGGTAGAGATAAAGATAGGGATCCATCTAGATCTTGATTCACTATTTCCATTTTTTTTTCTTGATTCTGATTATTGATTGCCTTTTTGTGACGACAAGTTTTAAATCTTAATGCAGGCTGGAAACATCATTTTTCAATTATTACTTGCTGGGTCGGAGCGTAGACGAGCGAGTAGAGCCCAGGAAACAGGGAAGCCCGTCATAGAGCAGTCGACTAGAAGTAGAAGACTGCTGGCCTGAGAGAAGGCGGCCTCTCCCGGGAAACATGGCCCAATTTCTCTTCTTTCTTTTTTATTTCGGGTTTCTTTATTTTTTCAGGGGCCCAGAACGCTAAAGGGTAGGGGAGAAGCAAGCCGAACCTCTGATCGACCTGGACACATAAAAAATTCTCGGCGTCGAGAGATATTTGAGATTCCGTAAGTAACTTAGTGCAACATGGCAAATTTCATTGAGAGGAATCAGCAAAGAAAAGAAAAACGGGTCAACATATTATTAAGATTTGATCGTTGCATTACTGTATAGAAAAAGAAAAAAGAAATTGCGTATGAAATACGCCCAAAGACTCCCATGCCTTTCTTGGTTGGACCAACCAGATTTCCTCTTAGTCTTTCTGTTAGAGCAAGAAGCGGAACTACAAGTGAATCTTAATAGAAAGCTTATGATGAGCATCTATTTGAGTCGATCATTTCCAAGATCTAATTCAAGTTTTTTCTTATGTAGTGGAAATGCCTTACAATCTGAAGTTTTACGCTTAAGGGAAGAAATGTTCTTGGTGGATGCAGGACCTGGGACCCCCAGAATTTGTATGCAAGATGAGCCTACAGGAGTGCCAATCAACCGAGCCGCCAGGTTTGAGAATAAGGTGGGATCCCTGGATGTAGTGGCCGGTGAATCACTGATCAAAGAGCAGATTTTGGAGAGATTCTTCATCGATGTAGTGGCCGGTGAATCACTGATCAAAGAGCGAGCAGCCGCCAGGTTTAAAAATTTGGTGGGATCCACAGATGTAGTGGCTGGTGAACCGCTTCTTCTTCTTCCGCGAAGATTCAGACAAAACCGAGCTTGGATGGAACTGAACAAGATTTGGCGAACGAATACAAAGGTAAGGGGCTTTTTTATTAAGAAAGTAAAGGGCGGGTATTCAGTAGCCATCGCGGGTTTCCTTACCTTTCTTCCATTCCGTCGAAGAAATTTTTCGAGTGCTCGATTCACCATTGAGAGGATTAACCTCAAAAGGAAAAGGACGAATATTGTGGTGTTACAACAGCGGCGGATCAAACAAGAACTTATTTGTTTCTAGATGAATTTGTTTCAACAACCGATCCTTGTCCGTGCGTGGAAGGAGGAGAGTTGTAGCCGGATCGAACTCCCTTGACCTCTGAAGCGCTTGGACATAGGATTTCCGGCCAGGGTGGTAGCGCTTTTCCAACCAATTCCTCAAAAGGGCTAAAAAGCTCCTCTATCCCTTCAACCTTCTCGGGTGCTCCTGTCTTCTCTTCCCAATGGGAGGAATCACCCTGCTAGGAGCATCTGTAGCGGCATCAGTAACGAGGGAAAGAGAGGCGGAAGGCGCCCCGATAGAGAAGGTGAAACCTTCCAAACTATGAATAAAATCCCTCATTGGATTGGCCAGTAGAACTTCGAAGCTTATCGGGCCTTCTCTTGTAAGCTAGCTCCATTCGATCGATCGCTTCCGTTCGGAATAGATTAGTTGGGAATTGGATGCTCTGCAGTGAAGGGCCTAGCTGCTAAAGCAGTTGATCCACTCGATAGGGCGGGAAACGGATAGAGATGAAGATGCAGAGTCTGATGCGCCTCTCATCCCGGTGAAGAAGAGGTGGGTTTCCTGGGCCCCTCGTTGGGTCGGAGCTTCCTATCTCTCATTCGTTCGTTCCCCCTGGAGTAAAGTCATCGGAATCGGGGTTTGGTTCCGGTGGCCTCATATCTCCTACCCAATTTGAAGGTGGGTCAATGGACATTAGATACGTGATAACACTTGTGGTTTCGGTGAATCGCCTTCACTCTCGGGGTTCAGTACCTGCCTCTTGGTGTCCAATACCCAGTGATGGGAGAAGGAGTGGGAGACGAAGAGAGAGAAGATGGTTGCTTAGCAGCGGAAGCTGGGGATCGAGAAGCGGAGGGAGAGCTTAGGCTTGAAATGGAGCTAGGATACCGGTATTTTTCCCTACCTGGATCCGAGTCTTTCTCTTCTCCTGGACCGAGCACCGAGACCGAGGAAAGAGAGGCTGGATACGAGTCTGATGAGATCAGAGCCAGTGAAGAGAAGAGGGAAGGCTGACTCTGCTAGGCTGGCTTGCTTGTTCGACTAGAGCACATAAATAAGGTAGCTTGCTTACTTAGTGCGAAACGCTAAGGCCAATTAAGCAACGTTAATGGACCGTATAGCTCGTTTAGACCGTTAGACACGTTAGGCCTCTTAGCCAAGGTCTTACAGGTATGCCTCGTATGCTCGGTATGAAACTTCTTCCTTATGCCCTTCTTTAGCTATTACGCTCGTTAGCATGTTATTAAAGGAAAGTATTACTGTGATATTCCTATCTATCTCTATCTGGCCAAGGAAAGATCTCTAGTTAGCCCTACTATTATTGGAACTAGGCGGCTATTAGGAGAAGATGATAGACCTATAGATATTATCTTAGAAGCACTCTAAAATGAGAAACTTAACATTAACAAATGAAATATCAGATTAGGGCCTTTACCCTGGCCTGCTCTAGCCCTTTATCTAGCTGGCTTTCCTTCTTTCCTAGTCTGCCATCGAAAGCAACTCAAATAAGAGAATAGTCCTAGCCTGCCCCAGCTCTGGATCTTTGCCTTGGCTTGGAAAAGACTGCAGACTTGGGAGATACTAGAGCTTTTGGTACTCACACTATGGTATGGCCAACAGGTCGGGCTGGCAGGCAACTTCCAACGACATGTAAGGCGCCAGCAACTCAAACCCCATGTAAAGATATCCATCTGTTAGCTAGAGCCCTACCAGAGACAGAAAGAAATTTACTGGGTGGTAAACAAAATACCGTTACACCTACCCTTGCCCTTAGCTTGCTTGGTGGAACTTGATTGAATGAACTGGATTACAGGGAAGGCTCAATCGCTGGAAGGAAAGTATCACGGGATGTAACAGAAGTCCCACGGGATAGAGGGCAACTCATACTGTAATTGGATAAACTTACCACTTCCACTATATGTATAGCCCTTAGTACTATCAAGAAAAGCATTCTTCGAAACTCGGATGGATATGGATATCGAATGGAAGCACGACTAACACAGGCTTTAAGAAAGACGAAGACTTGCTTTCCTGGCTTGCGTAAGAGAACTGCTTTCTGGCAGGGAACTAGCTAAAAGAGAAGCTCGCCTGGAAACCTCGTATGGGCCACCGGTAACTGGCAATGGTTCGCAGGTAGCAGGACTTTTTTTTAGGATTGTATGGAAGCACTTACCAATGAAACTGGCTGGCTTTAAAATTCCTGCTTTAAATGGAAATACTCCTCCAATCCAAGGTCCAAGGGGCGCAGCGGGAGACAACTAAAAACACTTCTACTCGGTGAGGGACTTATACTTCTCCTGGGGCTATCTACTCCAACTGGATGGCCAATGGCTGGAAATGGGTAGGAGGGAACTGCAACTCAAACCCCAGTAAGGCGGCTATGGCTGCATGAAATATAGGCTAGAAAAAAATAAGAAGTCCTCTTGAGCCACCCACCCTTAGCTTGTTTGGTTTGGACCCTTACGTTCGGTACACTCGTTAGGAAGCGAAGGGCTATAAAAAGGACTGCTTTCCAACTCACTAGCTTTAAAGTAAGGCTCTCCTAATGGCTCGTATTCACCTCTTCCCTCGGCTGGAACTACCACTCAAACTAGATCGCTGACAGAAGGAAGGTAACTATAAGGGCTTAAAACTGGCCTGGTAAGAGACTCCACTCCAATGAGAACTCAAACTGGATCGAATGCAGGGGTTTCCTATTGCAGACTTTGACTAGATGACTCCAACAGTATGGGCAAAACACTAAAAATGGAGGGGATTATCTTAGCACTGCTTATGAATAGGCAACTACTGGAACTGGACATTAAAGGAAGGGAATCGTGTACTGAGCTAGCCTGCCTTGAACTTGAAGTAGGTAGTCTCTCCTATATCTGATAGCTTTAACTGGCCACTACAAAGAAATTGCCATAGATCGAAACTTATTCCAGGCGTAGTATCCCCCCTATAAAAGAAGACGAGTCATAAAGGCAAATATCTAACAATTTCAGGGGGGCACATCCAAACTGAATAGTACTCGCAGGTTCTCTTTTCCATATGTTCTTCCCGATGCCCTATCCGACAGCCGTTAACCGCCTTGCAGGGAATTCCTTACTCAAAAGTATGAGAGTGCGGCATAGCAAGAGCCTCCTACCTCCTTCTAACGCTTATCTCTTTTCTTGCTTCCTTGCTTTAATCCAATAGGCCGAATTCCTTGCTTGCATCCCTTTGATTGCTTAGTATCTCCTCCTTGCCGCACTCTTCTGGTACAAAGCAAAGGACTGGACTGAAAATTTTTTATATAAAGAAGAGTTCTGTCTTTCTTCATTCAAGTAAGATAGTTTATCGAGAAACCTCCGCCCAAAGGTGCTTTTTTGAAAGCCGGTCACCGGTGGCTAAGAACCTTTCCTCACTCTAGAAGCCTTCAACAAAGGCCACTTGATTTTCTTGTTCGTAAGGGGCGTTGTATATCTATATTGGACTTTCGATTTTGCGTTGTTTTTTTTTCACGAGGTTTTGTATATAATCCAATGTTCAGTGAGATGACTTTCCTACTGACCGAATCGCTTGAGTTAGTTGAAGGAAACGAGGCTTCCGGCCCGGCTGGTCCCACTACTGGCGAGGAGAGTTTTGACTGCGAGAGGCGCGTCTGATGGTATCGTATATAAGATCACGGCTGCATTTAGGAGTGATCTTTCCCTCTTCAACAAGCCGGCGGTGATCTCACTTTCGAAAGAGAGTCTCGACGTGGCGGTATACACGTAGCTCCATAGCGGGGCTAGTCATTGGCTACTGGTTTCTTTCCTACCGGACCGGAGGCGGCCGAGAATGTTATGTCAAAAGGACCGACGACGATGGGAGAAGGAGTAGGAGCGGTATGCTCAAAATAGAATGAGAATGATTACGAGATAGAACGGATCTCCTTGAATTCATTCATCACGTTTTTAACGTGGATAACGAGGCGCTGCCGCAGGCGCCAGCACCGGCTGAAGTTGCCCACCCCGCTCCCGATCAAAACGAGCGTGCGGCACTTCTAAGGGACATTCACACTTTGATTCGGGAGCAACTTCGCGAATATTGTGCAAGGGGGAAAGGGGGGCTCGCGCACTCGCCGGAAATGCTGGAACTATACTCCAGTAGCGCGAAGGCAATAATGTCTTACGATCTGGATATCCCCGCGGAGACAGATACGGAAACCCCCCGCAGATGGGTGGGAGAATATAAGGGGGGACCCTAATCTCCTAAAGCCACTCATTAGGGAATACCGGTCAAATTAGTCTGTCTGCCGCTTTCTTTCATAACAGAGCCGTTATTCCCGGCTGGCATAGAAGTCTCTCGTGCGGGCGAAGGAGATGCATTTCTGGTACTGGTGGTACTGGACAAGCTCTCAGGGAATAATCTCTTTCTTATTTCTGCCTTTCTTTCCCATGACGACTAGGAACGGGCAAATCAAAAATTTCACTTTGAATTCCGGACCTCAACATCCTGCTGCTCATGGTGTTTCACGATCAGTATTGGAAATGAACGGAGAAGTGGTGGAACGTGCGGAACCACATATTGGATCACTCCAGTGCGGCACGAAGCCGCTGACGCCGAGTCGGCTCCTATGCCGCTAGCTATGCCCTGCTTGGTCCCCCGGCACGGTGGAGATTCCGTAGCGCGTCATGAGCACCGGGCTAAGGGGCGGTTGAGCAACTCAAGCGAACCGCCCTACCTTACTACAACATAGGGACAGAAGGGAGAAGGTTGTGAAGGTGGCCTCGTTATCCACACCTCCGGTCGGATGAATGGAGGACCGACCGACCCGGGTTTTCACGAGCGTTGGCGGGTCCTGGAGTGCCTGTCAAGGGCGCTAGCGCATACCCCGGGGTGATCATCACCACCTGCACCTCACATCTCGGCGCAGTGGAACGTGTAACCCGCCTGCTGTCTCATTCAACTACATTTGTTCCTGTAATCCATAGCCTAACAGAACGCAGCAGCGAGGGACAACCCGCCCATACAGCCAGCGGGGAGGATGGCACTACTGGCAAAGACCGTCTGGTGAAAACGCCGCAGGCGCGAGGCGTGGTAGGCCTGCGCCGGGGGAGCATAGCATAGGGAGGAAAGGGAGCCGGGACGGTGGAAGAGCCAGGGGAGGCCGGGTCATTTGACGGAAATGGAAGGCTTTTCCCCTATTAGAGAAGGCCCTATGAAGTAAAGGGAAGTGCATGAATTCTTGGAAAAAGAGGGAGCGAGCCTATATCAAAAATGTAAAAAAGTAAATTCAATGAAAAGATAGAGTCAACGGTACGACAGACAGCGCTGCCTACACGCGAATTAACTTCCGAGGTCGGGCAGTCTCAATTTCACTACAGGATTTGCGAATGAATGCTGGGCTGGGCCACCTCGAATGGCGTGAGCCGCATGCGGGGAGACCCGCACGTACGGTTTTTAGGGGGATATCTGGTCGAAAGACCGGCCGGCGCCCACCCGACTAGAGGGACTGAGAAATTAATAGAGTACAAAACTTATCTTCAAGCTTTACCTTATTCTGATCGTTCAGAGGGCGATCGCGGAGTCACTGAATGAAGTCCTCCGTTTCTTTCGGAGGTGCTGACCCGCAGCGAGGCAGAGATGACTAAGTGACATATGGAATATGGCGACGACAACAGCATGTCGTAGAAGGAGATAACAGGTGGAGCCAACGACCCACTAAGACTAAAGTATCTACAACTACATCCCCGAGCGGCAGTCAAACGGAGGCGTGAATGCAAGATGCCAGCGGAATGATCGGCCGGACAGAGGCTGGGGCTGCTTCCTTCCCACCGCGTCCTTCCTTGTGTGTCGGAGATATAAAGCGAGCGCACCGGAAAAGAACGGGAACTGGGTCGATCTATTCTATGGCGAAGCATCCGAAGCATAACTGCACACTCACACGATCTTTGCCGAGAGATAGGAGCATTCGGTGGAACCGGTGAACTACACTTGCTTCTGGATAGATGTGTGGGACAGAGGGCTCGTGGTACCTGCTGCCCACCCTTCCTCCTCTGCTTTGAGAACCGTGTGAACGGAGAGTGGGCAGAAGGGAAGGAGGTCCTCATACGGAGTCGCACACTTACTTGAGCAGTGCGGGAGACTGGGGAATGGGTCGAGCAAACTCCCCCTGGGCCGAAAAATTACAGACGAAGCTTTACTTAGATAGGGCTTTGATTTGATTGGTATTGATTTTTTCTTAGTGATTGGAAAGGAGGGCGCCGGGGTATGTTATAGAAAGGGAAGGCGGAGGTAGTACTTCGAATGGCGAAGAGCGGCGGCTCGGCAGGGAAGGAATGGGAAATCGTCAAGGATGACTTCTTTGTTGGCGAAACGAAGGGCTAAATAGCGCCAGTGATTCTCTGAGCCGGTCTGGATTTCCAACGCCTCGGGAAACTGGTCGAGATAGATGACAGCACCCTTTTCCTCTCTTCCTTACTCTAACAAGTAAGCAAGTAAACTACCTTACCGGGAGGGCAATCTTCTCTTATGGCCTTCACCTCCCGCCCGGTGACTAAGAAAGAAATTGGTTTGCGCTTGAATTGAAGTGATGAGGTCGCAAAGCAAAGAGGGAAGCTGGGCTCCTATTGAAACGCTTTCCATCCCTCAAAAGGCGACCTGCTTTCAATACTAGTTGTTACGTTACGCTGCCATTTTTCCAATATCATTGAATAGCATGGCCTGGGGCTAAGGTAACTCAAGTGGGAGAGCCGTGTTATGGGTAACCTTATTGCACGGTTCAGAGAGCACTTGTGTATGTGATGCAAGTGAACGTGTACGAAAAAGCTGTCGTAAAGTTTCGTTGTTCGTTCCGTCGTCGACCCTATCTATGTTTCTATGATGGCCCAAGAACACGCTCATTCTTCAGCCGTAGAGAGACTTTTGAATTGCGAGGTACCATTACGAGCTCAATATATACGAGTGTTATTCCGTGAAATAACTCGAATTTCAAATCATTCACTTGCTTTAACTACTCATGCTATGGATGTGGGAGCATCAACTCCGTTCCTGTGGGCTTTTGAGGAGCGGGAGAAATTGTTGGAATTCTATGAAAGAGTCTCCGGAGCCAGGATGCATGCCAGTTTCATACGACCAGGTGGAGTGGCACAAGATTTGCCTCTTGGCTTATGTCGAGATATTGATTCCTCCACACAACAATTTGCTTCTCGTATCGACGAATTAGAAGAGATGTCAACCGGCAACCGTATCTGGAAACAACGATTAGTGGATATTGGTACTGTCACTGCACAGCAAGCAAAGGATTGGGGATTCAGTGGTGTAATGTTAAGAGGTCGTGCGACATGAAGACATTGATAGCAATATGGGGGAAGTTCCCATCAGGCAACAACGGTTCTGCCTGACCCTACTTAAGCATGCATATTATGTCAGTGAAGACTTGGTGTGAAGCCTTGGAGCTTACGTTAGAAGAGCAAAAGGCCCGGGGCTAGGGTGAGCTGAGGGGGGACAGCGTAAGTGAGCGAATGTGTGTAAGCCCAGTCAAACATGACTGTTCTAGGCAGGGCGAGCCACCCACCTTCGAATGGTGTTGGTCCGTAGGACCGTGAACGGATTCGCCTCTGGCCTCTGGGCACGTCGGAACCGCATGAGTTCACCGGGGTGGAGCACGGTCCGCCAAAATCGGCATAGGTTAGGTGCTATTGATGGAACATGGTAAGCCTATCTTTCTCCATATGGAAGTGCTGCGGGCACATAGAGATGTGGGTAGAGGAAGCCTCAAAAAGCGAAGGCCGAGCTGCAGGTCACGTGACCTGCACCGAGTTGGTGGCTGACTGGGCTTTTTCCTTGATCAAAGCAGATCAGCTCGCCTTCTTGTTATCCAAAAGCCGGTCGAATCGGGCGGGCCCCCCGCCCCGGAACGTCGAATGAAATAGGTGGCCGAGTTCTCTTTCTACAACCCTTTTGATATGATAGGCCCGGCCACCTTCCCCCTATCCCTTATGTTTAGGAGCGGGACCCGCCCAAGAACGACCAGTCCTGTGGTGGTACGGAAGGCACGGACTCCGCGAACGTCCCGCGCCCCCTTTACTAATAAAGGAAAGAAAGCCTCAACCAGAACCACATTCCTTTTGCGTGCGGATGTAGCTAAGTGTCTGACTCTATTGGTCATAGTTTCCTGCTGTTGCGGCCGGTGCTCGTTTGCGCGCGCGCGTGAACCAACCCAACAAACAAGGAAAGAATGCCTCTCGGGGCATCTGAGAACGATTCGAGCCGTATGAAGGGAAACTCTCACGTACAGTTTTTTTTTTTTTTGGGGGGGGGGGGGAGCCCGACAGGGTCCCCCCACTGACTTGGCCCGGGCCTAAGTGAAAGTGAAGTGGTGGGCCTACCCATCCCAACCAGGGGTATGCTGGGATTCGCGAAGAGCAGCACCTTACGATGTTCATGACCAATCGGATCCTGACGTACCAGTAGGTACCAGAGGAGATCGCTATGATCGTTACTGTATCCGTATTGAGGAGATGCGACAAAGTGTTCGGATCATTGTGCAATGTCTTAATCAAATGCCTAGTGGCATGATCAAAGCCGATGATCGTAAG